GCCCCTGAATCTCTTCAAACAAAAAAGAGAAAAAAATTTAGACTCCTGTTGCAGCTGCTACGGTAGCTTTCGTGATTTATCCGAAGCTTTTGAGATGAGACATTCATAAACAACTCTACCATAATTCTTAGCGGATAACCCCAATTTTGGTTGAATACTATAGTACAGTAGATTTTATTATGTTCCATATATTTATTTTATAAATATATAAAGAAATATATAATAACTAATTACTAAAAAGATGAATACAAAAAAGAAAATATACGAAGAAATTCGCCCCCCTCCCACATATTTGATAGCCTCTCCTATAAAAAAACTGAAAATACCAATTCCATTTGGAATTCCATCAATTACCTGTTTATCAACAAAATAATTGAATTTAGCTAACTTTCTTACACTCGCAATTAAAGATACTTCAAAAAAAGCATCTATAGAACCACGATTATATGACCAATCATATATAATATTGATTATTTTATCAGCAATCCTTTTTTTAGGAACACTTTTTTGAAATAAATTCAAAAAGTTCAAATTTTGTAAAGAAGAAAAAATAGGTTTATAGAAAAAAGACGCTATAAATATTCCGAAAAAAGCTATACTCACCGAAAAAGTTGCATTTATAAAAAATTCATACCAATCCACAGAATTCTTTGAATTTTGATGGAAAAGATCTATAGACGGAATTAACAATTTAGATAATATATCTAAATCTATTCCTTCTTGGCTGAAAGAAATTCCAATGGACCCAACGAAGAAAGTAAATAGTACTAATACAAGCATAGAAAATATCACAGTATTGTCTGATTCATGAGGATAGAAAAAAGGAATGTTTTTAGTACCAAAATGGGTACTATCAAGAAAAAGACGTCTTATGCTTTTGACATTTCGATTTCTTCGATGTGAATATGTCCTCTCCCGAAAAAAAGAAGTCCTTTCATTATTATTCATTGTTAATAAAGCTAATAAATGAATTTTCTTTTTTAATTTTTTTTTTTCTTCTTTGCCCCATAAAGATATTGAATAGAATGAACTATTTTTCTTTCCATTGAAATTTTGAAAATGAACGTTTAAATATCCTTCAAAAACAAGTAAATAAATTCGAAACATATAAAATGCTGTTAATCCTGCGGTGGAACAAGCTATTATTGCAAAAATTGGTGAATACAACCAACTATCATTAAGAATCTCATCCTTGGACCAAAAACAAGCAAAAGGTGGGATACCACAAAGAGAAAGTGTACCTATTAAAAAAGCCGTTTTTGTAATTGGCGCATGTTTTGTTAAACCGCCCATAAGAACCATATTTTGACTTTTATCTGGAGAATATCCAACAATAGCTTCCATTGAATGAATAATGGATCCAGATCCTAAAAACAACAATGCTTTTGAATAAGCATGAGTAATCAAATGAAATAAAGCCGCTCGATAAGAGCCCATACCTAAAGCTAACATCATATAACCCAATTGAGACATTGTAGAATAGGCTAAATTTTTCTTAATATCTTTTTGAGCAATAGCGAAAGTAGCTCCTAATACTACTGTTATTATACCTATCAAAGCTATTCCAGTCATTATGGAGGGTATAACTATGAAAAGAGGAAGAAGTCGAGCTACAAGAAAAATTCCCGCTGCTACCATAGTCGCAGCATGTATAAGAGCAGAAATAGGAGTAGGACCTTCCATAGCATCTGGTAACCATACATGAAGAGGGAATTGGGCAGATTTTGCAACTGATCCGCAAAATAACAAGAGGGCACACAAAGTAACAAAAAGAATATTCACCTCATTCTTATAAATTAAGTTATTGAATATTTGAAATAAATCCCTAAATTCCAAACTACCGGTTATCCAATAAAAACCTAAAATTCCTAATAATAAACCAAAGTCCCCTACACGATTCGTTACAAACGCTTTTTGACAAGCATTTGCCGCAATAGGACGTGTGAACCAAAAACCTATTAATAGATAAGAACACATTCCAACCAATTCCCAAAAAAGATAAACTTGTATCAAATTTGAACTAGTAACTAATCCTAACATTGAAGTATTAAAAAAACTCATATAAGTAAAAAATCTCAAATAGCCTTGATCATGAGACATGTAACTATCACTATAAATTAGAACCAGAATACCAACAGTAGTTATTAATATTGACATAATAGAAGTAAGTGAATCGATCAAGTAACCAAACTCTAAAGAAAGATCATTATTTATAGTCCAAGACCATACATATTGATAGATAGAACTATTCTCGATTTGATGAATAGATAAATCGATCGAAAAAATCATAACTATGGTTAACAATAAAATACTAGGAAAAGCCCACATACGGCGAATATTGTTTGTTGCCGTGGGAAAAAGTAGAAGTCCTACCCCTATTAAAATAGGAACTGGAAGAGGGATGAAAGGTATGATCCATGAAGATTGATGGGTATAGTCCATACAAAAAAAAAGAAAAAAAAGATTTAGATTCTTGATGAATTTTGTTTCTTATTCGTTTGTTTTATCTCTTTTGTAAAGGGGTTCGGTTAATAAAAAAGTGGATATAGAAATAGAAAGTGAAAACCGGCCAATAAGAAAATTCCTAGTGAATAAAAATATATATATATTATTATTTAAAGTAATATATTCATTAATGAATATTACTATTCATTCCTATGTTAGGTTAGTCATTTTGGAATTTATATATATTCAGAAAATATTAACAAAAATGACTATTAAAAAAAAAAAAAATTGTAAAATAAAAATTGTTATCTATAGAGCGAGGATGAGGATAAATCAGTACACCAAAACTAACAACATTTGTTTATTTTGATAGAAATTAAAAAAAAAAAAAAAGATTTTTTTTTATTCAGAAACATTAGTTCCTTTTTGAACTAATTGATTATTTTACATTACAATAAAAAGAGATCCATATATATCTATTATCTATGATAAATTTGGAAAAGGTTTATAATATTCAATGTTTTTACTTTACCTTTTGATCGAAAAAAAAAAAAAGAAAGAGTGAATTCAGATAGATAAGACATACGGCTAATTGCAGAATAATTCGTTTTCATTTCCAGAACAAATGTCTTTCACATCAAACTATAGCAACGAAAAAACTATACTACTTGTATGCCAGTTCCAAAAAAACGCACTTCTATATCAAAAAAAAAAATTCGTAAGAATTTTTGGAAAAAAAAAGGATATACGGCAGCATTGAAAGCCTTTTCATTAGCTGAATCTATTTTTACGGGTAACTCAAAAAGTTTTTTTTGTAAGAAATAAAAATGTTGGACTGGAATACTATGAATTAGCTCGATTCAAAGAGTATTGTTTAATAGTCATTTTATACTAATACTATTATAGAATAGTAAACATCTATTTCGAATATATTCTATATTATAGAATAATATTCGAAATAGATCTATAATTTCATTTTTTTGAATGAGTCATAAGCAACTACAAAAAAAAAAATTCTCTTTTTCATTACTGGATTGAAGTCAGAACTAGATAGTTCTAGTTTCAACAGTGCTTTTTTTTTTTGAAAAAGTCAAAATTGAAAAAAAATACAAATGAATATAGAAATCAAAACCTTCTTTTACTTAAATATAAAATGATTCCATATATTCTATATTTCTCTATTCATATCTTTTCAATATTCGAAAAAATAAAATTACTTTTTATTCTCAATTTATATAATAAATGTTTAGAAATGTACTCAATAAATATCGGACTTTACTTTATTGAATCTCGACAATTGACTAAAGAATTGGTTATTATGATTTCGAGTAAGCCGCTATGGTGAAATTGGTAGACACGCTGCTCTTAGGAAGCAGTGCTAGAGCATCTCGGTTCGAGTCCGAGTAGCGGCATGGCATCCTATATTTTATTTTAAAAATTGGAAAAGAATCATATCATAAGTCCTATAATGAATTCAATTCCCTATTTCTATTCCGAGTATTCATACCTTTTTTATTTTCATTATAGATATTTTTCTTTTCATTATATATATGATATTTTCAACTTTAGAGCATATATTAACTCATATATCGTTTTCCCTGATATCAATTGTTATTTCAATTCATTTGATAACCTTATTAGTCAATGAAATTGTAGGATTATATGATTTGTCCAAAAAAGCCATGATAATAACTTTTTTCTGTGTAACGGGATTGTTAATTACTCGTTGGTTTTTTTCGGGACATTTACCATTTAGTGATTTATATGAATCCCTAATCTTTCTTTCATGGGGTTTTTCAATTTTTCATATAGTTCTTTTTTTTAAAAAAGAGAAAAACCTTTTAAGTACAATAATTGCACCAAGTGTTCTTTTTACCCAAGGCTTTGCGACTTCGGGTCTTTTAACCAAAATGCATCAATCCGTAATATTAGTACCCGCTCTACAATCCCATTGGCTAATGATGCACGTAAGTATGATGATACTGGGCTATGCAGCTCTTTTATGTGGATCATTATTATCAGTGGCGATTTTAGTCATTACGTTTCAAGAAGTCATCCAAATTCTTGGTAAAAGAAAGAATTTGGATTCTTTCAAAAAATCAGTTGATTTTGTTGAAATCAAATACATGAATAGGAATGAAAGAAACAATGTTTTACGAAAAACTTCTTTTTCTTCTTCTAGAAATTATTACAGATCTCAATTTATTCAACAATTGGATCGTTGGGGTTATCGTATTATTAGTCTGGGTTTTCTCTTTTTAACGGTAGGTATTCTTTCAGGAGCAGTATGGGCTAACGAGGCATGGGGTTCCTATTGGAATTGGGATCCAAAGGAAACTTGGGCCTTTATTACTTGGACCATATTCGCGATTTATTTACATACTAGAAAAAATAAAAAATTAGAAGGTGTAAATTCTTCAATAGTGGCCTCGATAGGATTTCTTATAATTTGGATATGTTATTTGGGGATCAATCTATTAGGAATAGGACTACATAGTTATGGTTCATTTACATCTAATTGACTAAAAGAACCTGAGAAAGAAAAATATGGAAAGCATATAAATATATACTTTCCATAAATTGTCGAGAACCCTTTCAATCAAGTAATGTAATGATTCAAGGGGTTCTCACAAACAACAAACATATTCGATTCTAATTTCAATTTTTTAAATGAATCTAACGGAAAAATATTTTTTTTATCTTTTTGATTCATTTATTCACAAAAATCATCCATCAAAAATTAGATAGAATAGCTTCAACCTTGTCAACCGAAAATGAGAAAATGAAATCTGGATAAATACCAATACCTATTATGGGTATAAGGATAGAAATCGAAATAAAGAATTCTCTGGGCCCAGAATCAAAAAAAGAGGAGTTTGGTGTATTAAAAAACTTGTATCCATAGAACATCTGCCGTAAGATAGATAATAAATAAATAGGAGTTAATATCATTCCAATTGCTGTTACAAAAGTAATTAGTATTTTCATCATGAAAAGATATTTTTGACTAGTAATTATTCCAAAAAAAACTATCAATTCTGCAACAAAACCGCTCATGCCAGGCAATGCAAGAGAAGCCATTGATAAAATAGTGAAAATAGTGAATATTTTTGGCATTGGGATAGCCATTCCGCCCATTTCGTCAAGATAAAGAAGACGCAGTCTATCATAACTAGTTCCTGCCAAGAAAAAAAGGGCAGCGCCAATAAATCCATGAGATATTATTTGTAAAATGGCCCCGTTGAGACCAGTATCACTTATAGAACCAATTGCTATAATTATAAAACCCATATGAGATACGGAAGAATAAGCTATTCTTTTTTTTAGATTCCGTTGACCAAAAGATGTTGAAGCGGCATAGATTATTTGAATAGAACCTAATATCATTAACCAGGGGCAAAATATGGAATGAGCGTGGGAAAAAAATTCCATATTAATTCGAACCAACCCATATGCTCCCATTTTTAATAAGATTCCGGCTAAAAGCATACAAGTGCTGTAATGTGCCTCTCCGTGGGTATCTGGTAACCATGTATGTAAGGGTATAATCGGCGATTTGACAGCAAAAGCAATAAGAAATGCCATATAGAATATTATTTCTAGTGCCACGGGATAGGATTGATTAATTAATGTTTCAAAATAGAATGTTGGTTCATTAGAGCCATATAAACCGATACCCAGAATTCCCATTAATAAAAAAACAGAAGCTCCTGCAGTGTACAAAATAAACTTTGTAGCTGAATACAAACGTTTCTTTCCCCCCCACATGGATAAAAGTAGATAAACGGGAATTAATTCCAATTCCCACATGATGAAAAAAAGTAAAATGTCTCGAGAAGAAAATGGTCCTATTTGACCGCTATACATTGCTAACATCAGGAAATAGAAGAATTGGTATTCTCGAGTAACCGGCTGAGCCGCTAAAGTGGCTAAAGTAGTTATCAATCCTGTCAGTAAAATAGGTCCTATAGAGAGTCCATCTATTCCTAATCTCCAGTAAAAATCAAAAAAATTGATCCATTTATAATTCTCCGTCAGTTGAATTAGTGGATCATCCAATTGGAAATGATAACAAAATGCATAGGTTGTTAGAAGGAGATCGATTAAGCATATACAAATGCTATACCACCTAATTACCTTATTTCCCCTATGAGGAAATAAGAAAATTAAGGAACCCGCGGCTATTGGGAAAACAACAACTATTGTTAACCAAGGAAAATAATTCGTGATAAAAATAAGATAAACTTGGGCCAGAAAAGCCCGTGCTCAAAATAAAAAAAAAGAAATATTTTTCTTTTTTTTATTTTGAGCACGAGTTTTTGCCAGTAAAAAACGTATTCGTGTGGTGTTTTTTAAAACGAATCAATAAGCTAGACCCATACTTCGAGTTGTTTCATGCCATAAATAAACTCGAACACTTAAGAAATCCGTCGGACAAGCGGACTCACACCTCTTACAACCAACACAGTCCTCTGTTCTTGGGGCAGAAGCTATTTGCTTAGCTTTACATCCACCCCAAGGTATCATTTCTAATACATCTGTCGGACAGGCCCGGACACATTGAGTACATCCTATACATGTATCATAAATCTTTACTGAATGTGACATTATCTATAGTAATTTTGGATGTTCAAAAATGAAAATTATCGATCTAGTAAACTCGTAAATGAATTGTATATTTATATACCAGATGAATCAATGATTTGTGAATATATTGTTAACTGTTAATAAAAAAGGGCGTCTAGATAAATTTAGAAGAGGGATTAGAAGAGGACCAGGATACTTTAATTTCTTATGATTTAGGCAATGCAAACATGATATGATCATAAGTTGTGTCGAATAAATACTCAAATGAATTGATTAATATTACACTATTTGAAATTCAACTTTAGTATTCATTATGATAGGATTAATGCTATTTATTCAACAAATTCGATTGATTGATACGGGTTGATTTTCTGTTACGAGCAATTGAGGAAACAATAGCCAGTCCGATAGCCGCTTCAGCAGCTGCAATAGCTATAACAAAAATTGAAAAAATATTTCCTTTTAATTGGCGATTATCAAAAAAATCAGAAAAAGTTACTAGATTTATATTAACTGCATTCAGTATAAGTTCAAGACACATAAGAGCTCTAACCATATTTCGGCTCGTGATCAATCCATAGATACCAATAGAAAATAAATAGGCACTCAAAACAAGTACATGTTCGAGCATCATTGACCAACTCCTTCTAAATTTGGATTCATTAACAAAAGAATATATCGGCAATAAAAAAAAGAATTTCTACATAAAAACTCTTTCACTTCACATAGAATTCGACAGAAATGAATGTGAGAAAATTGAAAAAAAAGAATCTTTATTTCTATTACTAGTTCTCTAAAGATTTTTTACTGGCGAGCTACGACAATTGCACCTATCAAAGAAACTAAAAGAATTATTGAAATTAGTTCAAATGGAAGAAAAAAATCTGTTGATAAATGAATTCCAATTTGTTGACTAGTACTTATCAAATCTTGCTCAATAATCTGATTTGGTCTTGTAGTCCAAATAATTCCGTACCATGATGTATCTGAAATAATAGTTATTAATGAAACAAAAATACTTGTACAAACTATCAAAGTAATTCCATCCCCTACGCTCCAAAGATTCCAATCTTGGTAATATTCGGAACTATTCATGAACATCACAGCAAATATGATTAAAATGTTAATAGCTCCCACGTAAATAAGTAGCTGTGATGCAGCTACAAAATGCGAGTTTGCTAAAATATATAATAAAGATATACAAACAAGAACCAGTCCCAACGAAAAAGCAGAAAAAATGGGGTTGGTAAGTAATACTACTCCTAAACTTCCTAATATAAGACCCGATCCCAGAAAGACTAAAAGAAAATCGTGCAGCGTTTCAGGCAAATCCATTCTATGTAAAAAAAAAAAAAGACAAAGAAATCGAAATTTCATGACCTTATTGATATGACCAGGAAAAAATTTGGATATACTTCAATTTTTCTTTGCATTGAAAAACCTAAGTAGTTTCAATTGATATAGTTATATCAATGTCATTCCACTCTTTATACGAAAGAGTAGTTTGAAACGATATTAAAACTAAAGTATAAAGGTAGATAGAACATATATAACCATTGAAAATCTTATTGAAATTCAATAAGATTTTCAATTTCGATAATATATTGATAGATTCTATTTAAGAATCTAGTTCTGTAATAATTATAGAATATTCTTTCTACTAATATGATATCGACTATATTATTCATTTTTGATACAATTTTTGAAAATATTTTATTTGGATTATTCTATTTAAATATATTCTATATATATATATATATAGAATATTCGTTTTTTTTTTGATTTATTTTTTTAGAATTTTTTATAATTTAATTATAAAAAATTATCTTTTTTGATTTGAATTGTTCGAATTGTATAATCATCAATTATTGACATTGGTAAACGGCCCAAAGCAATTTGATTATAATTCAATTCATGACGATCATAAGTGGAAAGTTCATATTCTTCAGTCATTGATAAACAATTTGTTGGACAATACTCAATACAGTTACCACAAAAAATACAGATTCCGAAATCAATACTGTAATTTAGCAATCGTTTCTTTCGAATATCCGTTTCCATTTTCCAATCAACAACGGGTAAATCTATAGGACATACACGAACACATACTTCACAAGCAATGCATTTATCAAATTCAAAATGGATTCGACCGCGGAAACGTTCTGATGTGATTAATTTTTCATAAGGATATTGAATAGTTACAGGTAAACGATTTGCGTGAGATAAGATAATCATGAAACTTTGACCAATGTACCTTGCAGCTCGTACTGTTTGTTGACCATAATTCATGAACCCAGTTACCATAAGGAACATATTGTAAAAATCTATGAATAGTATAGTTTTGTTTGATTTCTTTCTCTTATTTGAGACAAGTAATGAATATAGAACATCTTTTACAGCGAAAACAATTCAGACGAAGTTGTTAATAATAGATTACCGAGAGAAATCGGTAAAAGAAATTTCCATCCAAGATTTAATAATTGATCCATTCTTAGCCTAGGCAAAGACCATCTTGTTATGATAGAAACGAATAAGAAAAAATAGCTTTTAGCTAATGTAATAAAGAGATCAATTGTAGTTCCAAAAACTCCGTATGTTTTATTTATTTCAAAAAATTCAGAAACAAATATGTACGGAATAGAAATATTGGAACCGCCCAAGTAAAGAACTGTTACAAATAATGAAGAAATGAAAAGGTTTAAATAGGAAGCAACGTAAAATAAACCAAATCGAATACCTGAATATTCTGTTTGATAACCAGCTACTAATTCTTCTTCTGCTTCTGGTAAATCAAAAGGTAATCTTTCACATTCGGCTAGCGAAGAAATTAGAAAAACGATGAAACCCATAGGTTGACGCCACAAATTCCAACCCCAAAAACCATATTTTGATTGCGCATCAACTATATCAACTGTACTTAAACTGTTAGATAATCCTAGTCGGTGATAACATTACTGTTCCCATCTCTATTACAGAACCGTACATGAGATTTTCACCTCATACGGCTCCTGGAAAGCCTTAAGTAAATCTAAGGACCGGGTCGATTATTTATCTCTTGATATATCCCTAAATTTATCTCTTGATATATCCCTAAGATATAGAAGATGAAAATCTATCGAACGGTTCTGAATTAGACCGATTCAATTCTGTCTGTTCTAGAAAGAGAAATCTATTTTAATAAAAGATCCATCCAACCAATTAAAGCACTTCTGAATTGATCTCATCCCTAAAAAATAAAAATTTGTTGAGTAATAACTGAATTCTTCAATAAAATACTCTTTTAGAATTCTCAATAACCCTCATGATTTTGAATGACGAAAAATAATTACACATTTGTTTCTTAATTATGATGTGAATTTTATCTCCATGAATATGGATATAAGAAATCAAAAACGAAAAATAGATTTCTCTTTCGTTTTTGATTTCTTATTTTTTTTTTCGTTCCTATTCTTCTTTTTTGTGCTATGAAAAAGGGACCTCAAAAAATTGGAAAGGATTTTTTCGTTCCTGATAGTAATTTATTTAGTGAGTGGATGGAAGCATACTCTGGATCGGAGTTGTGGGGAGTACTGCTTTCTTTTTTCTACCAACTTAAAGCCCCCAATTAGTATTCTTTTTATATTCTGCGTAAATTGTCTTTTGGATAATTTACAAAATCTGTGTTACTAATCCTTTGTGTATCTTGGTGTTTCTAACCATCCAGTCTTTTTTATTAACCCCCCTTAATTTATTTTGATATATTTTTGATAATTCAAAAAAATGGTAACTAAAACTCAATAAGGTTGGTCTTTTGAGACCGCTTCAAAACAGGATGACAAATTATCCAATCTTGGGTTAAATGTCCTCTTCTGTTTATAATTGGATTTCATTCTTATACATAGAAAATGAGACTCAATATTTTTACTGCCCTTATAAAATTATCATACTATCTATTAACTAGAAGGAATATAGTATTTTGAAATTAGATTCAATATAAGCTGTTTTATTTCACTCATATAACTATCTAATTTAGTTCTTCAATCAGAATTGTGAAAAAGAAAAGAAAGAGAATGAAGGTTTCTATTCAATTTATTCGCTATATAGTACGATATAGAAATATAGTAGTATAAAGAGAGGAGCATAGCAATAGCATCGAATAGCTTTTTCGGTTTCAACGAATCGCACGTAGAGATATTGATAAGACACATAGAGTTAATGGTATTTCATAACTAATCGATTGAGCAGCAGCTCGTAGACCACCCAAAAAGGAATATTTATTATTTGAGCCATATCCTGACATAAGAAGTCCAATGGGAGCAATACTCGAAATAGCAATCCATAAAAAAACACCTATATTGAAATCAGATAAAACAAAGTTATAGCCAAACGGAATTACTGAATAACTTATTAGAATGGATATGACTGATATGGATGGTCCAATACTGAATAAAAGAATATCTCCCCTAGATGGAATAAGATTCTCTTTGAATAGTAGTTTTGTTCCGTCTGCTAGAGCTTGAAGAATTCCAAAAGGACCAGCATATTCAGGTCCAATACGCTGTTGTACCCCTGCAGATATTTCTCTTTCTAACCATACAATTGCTAGTACACTTATTGTAATTCCCAAGACAAGAATCAAAATTGGTACAAGTATCCATAGAATTCCATAGACCTCTTTGAAAGATTCCAATCCGGAAAAGGAGTTTATATCTTGGACTTCCGTTGTATCAATTATCATTTCAACGATCAACTTCTCCCATAATGATATCTATGCTACCTAGTATTGTCATAATATCAGCCAATTTCATTCTTTTAACTAATTGAGGAAGAATTTGCAAATTGATAAAACCAGGTGGACGAATTTTCCATCTCCAAGGAAAACCATTCTGATCTCCTATTAGAAAAATTCCTAATTCTCCCTTGGGGGCCTCAATTCTCACATAAAGTTCTTGTTTTGGCAATTCAAAAGTAGGAGACGATTTTTTACCAATGAATCGATATTCAAAATCATTCCATTCTGGCTCCTTTTCTCTATCAAAGCAGCGAATTTCGAAATTTTCATAAGGCCCCCCTGGAATTCCTTCCAAAGCCTGTTGAATTATTTTTATGGATTCCACCATTTCACCAATTCGAACTAAATAACGAGCTAATGAATCTCCTTCTTTTTGCCATTGAACTTCCCAATCAAATTCCTCGTAACACTCATAATTTTCAACTTCACGTAGATCCCATTGTATTCCGGAAGCCCGAAGCATCGGTCCTGATAACCCCCAATTTATAACTTCCTCTCTACCAACAACACCCACTCCTTCAACCCGTTCTAAAAAAATGGGATTTCGCGTAATAAGTTTTTGATATTCAATAACCCTTCTTAAAAAATAATTGCAGAAATCAAAACATTTCTCTATCCAACCATAAGGTAGATCAGCCGCTACTCCCCCAATACGAAAAAAATTATGCATCATTCTCATACCTGTCGCAGCTTCGAATAGATCATATATTAATTCTCTTTCTCTAAAAATATAGAAAAAAGGGGTTTGTGCACCAATATCTGCCATAAAAGGTCCCAGCCATAGTAGATGAGAAGCTATACGACTTAACTCCAACATAATTACTCGTATATAGCTGGCTCTTTTAGGTACTTGAATATTTCTCAATTGTTCCGGTCCGTTTACAGTTATTGCTTCTGTGAACATAGTAGCTAAATAATCCCAACGTGTTACATAAGGCAGATATTGTATAATTGTTCGGTTTTCCGCTATTTTTTCCATACCTCTGTGTAAATAACCCAATATTGGTTCACAATCAATAACATCTTCACCATCCAGAGTAACAATAAGTCGCAGAACACCATGCATCGATGGGTGTTGAGGCCCCATATTTACTATCATGAGGTCTTTTCTTGTAGCTGGGACATTCATAGGTTTTTCCTCGATTCATTCTTCCATGAATCGTTCAAAAAAAAGTGAATCAAAATTCAGTATCTATTAAATCGAATAATTAAAAATGATTCTTGAAATTAGCTAATTTGTGAATCCCGAATACCCAACCGATTTATTAAATTTTTATAACGTATTTGGTTTTTCTTTGACAAATACGACAATAGTCGTTGCCGTTTTCCCAGAATTATACGTAAACCTCTTTGAGATAAATAGTCTTTTGGGTGTAATTCAAAATGTGAAGTAAGTCTTCGTATCTTATTAGTGAAGTTGAATACTTGAAATTCAACCGATCCCGGGTTTTTTTCTTCTTTTTTTTTTTGTGAAATAACAGGTATAAATGAATTTTTTTTCATAAAATGAAAGCTTTCCCCCCCTCCTTTTTGGTAGATATTTTTATGGATCAGTAATAGTAATGACACTTTTTTTTTTTTTTGAAATTTTCTCTTACTTTATTTAACAATTCTGAATTTCTTTTTTTTTTTCAAATTCATTATTAAGCAATGTAATTCAAATAGAAAATAAATACTTTCTATATTTATGGATTCATAAAATAATCAAATCTATTGTCTTGTATTTTTAAAAGAAAAATAAGACAATAGATTTGATTCATTTTTCTATGGATTTCTTTCTATAAATATATATAGAAATGTTCACATATCAGATATCAGATAGATATGTTACGAGAAATATTATGATAATGATAAATAGAACAAAAATCTAGATTTTCAATCGAGGATACATATGTATCCTTAATATACTGAAACGGCTTCCATTATGTGTATCAAACCAATAGCGATTCATACAAGCTAAATCTTCGAATCGATAATTGGGCCAAAGAAAGAATTTTAAATTCATTAGTTTTTTTGTATCGCTATCAAGATCCTTATTTTTAGTCAAAACTTCAGAAGAATTCTTTTTTTCTTTCTCATTTACTGTGTTTCTATCCATAGTCTTGCGATTCCTAGGGTTCAAACAAATTAGAATTCGCAATTCTCTACGGCGTCTAGTGGACAAAAGATTTTCAGGAATAAGTAAATCATAATAATTTTTATCTTTGTTTTCTGTTATCTTTTGATCACGACGACTTTTTTCTGAGTTTATTTTACAAATTGGGCGTTTGTGCTTCAATGATATGCTTATCATTTGATATATAAATAATTGTTCGTAGTTTTTTCTAGAAATACGAATAGGTTCGATAAAAAACATTAGGTTCTCGTTCAATTCCTCTGTGTCGCTACATTCTGTATAAAAAGTGTTATCACTCGTCAGACGCACCATAGATTCTAGATCTAGTTCTCCCTTTTTTATACCCGAAATGAAAAAATGTTTTACACTTTTAAATTTCATCAGCACAGCCAGTGGGGTGAAACCATCCAATAGTGCTTCGTCGTATTCCTCCTTATAGTGCATATAAAAACCCAAATATTTATCTAGTAAGAAATTCCGTTCTCCAATTAGATTCGTCCTGTATTTATATTTATTTATACGATTACGAGGGGGCGAACAATACTTTGAGAGATATAATTTTAGATCGTCTTGACTCGCGTATTCTTCCTTTTCTAACTTAGTAATGTTTTTGTTTCCATAAAACACGGGAAAAAAGAAATTTATTGGTAAGATCCAAGGATTCTCCTTATATGCACTTACTTTTGAAAAAAAACCAAATCTCGGAGTCAATAATTTCTCACTTTTTCCATTCCTTCTCCTTCCCGTCCTTCTTTTTCCAGTCATTCCCATCCAATGAAAATACTTTCTATCCTTATTATTTTCATCTATAATACCATCTTCTCCTATATAATTTTGGATAAAGCTATCGCCCATTATATCAAATAATTCTTTGATATTTTTAGGTGTGTTATAAGATTTATATCCATAAATATAGGATTTTTTCTTATCTGCATAATTTATATATTGATAGGAGAAAAGATCATATCCATATTGTTTTTTTATTTTTTTTTTTAATTTTAATAAGTCTACTTGTTTTTCTTTTTCTAATTCTAAGAAGTCTACTTTTTGTTTTTTGGAATAAATTAATAGACTTTTTTTAGATGAATCATATTCAAGTAAATCTTGATTTTGAGCCATGCGATGTTCATGGATTCTATTCCTCCACTTTTGTGGTACTAATCTCGACCATGCGCTCTGAGGTAAAGCATATTGATAATGAATCTTTAACCAATTTGTCCATTGATTCATTATAGAATCGGGACGGTTCTTATGTCTTAATTTGGAATTGAATCGTCCTCCTTGTATTCTAAAAAAATAATCCTTTATTTCATTCTTAAGAAAAAAAGATCTTCCAGGCGATTCCAAAATAGATCTTAACTTATATTTATATCCATTACTTTGTGATAATTTAAACAATACATAGGCTTGTGACAAAGAAGATACATCACAAGAATTCTGTGAATTCATATCCGTAATATTCCAAGGTTTGTCGATAATCGACATAAATGGAATTATACTTTGATTTGTTTTATCAACACTTTGTTCATTTTTTTTTTTTTTGTAAATGAATTTATTTTCAATTTTCTTTGTTAATTTAATAGAAAATGGAATAGAATTAAGATAACGTTCTACAATAAGGAAATGTTCAAGGATATGTATGTATAGCCTTTCCATGAAAATTTGAAATAAAAAAGAGGATTTACGGATTAATCGAACCTTTCTTCTTTGTAATATTTTTTTCAAAGGATTTTTTAGTAATTGGAATCTTTTAGCATCAGTTATAACCCCATTTTTTTTTTCTTCTTTCATTTTTTCTATTTCTCTTTTTAAGATTTCTATTCCTTGTAAGGTGCTCTTTGTTCGAGCATTTATATATTTTATCTTGTTTTCTGTCGATTCCTCAATCATTGGATTACTCGGTGAATTTTTTTGGATTTCACTCAATTCTTCTTTTTTGAACTTCCTATTTTTGTTTTCTATTTCTTTTAATTCTTCTAACAGGATTCGATCCTTTTTTTTTCTTTCTTTTTTTCTTTCATTATCAAATTTTCGAAAACGATTTTTCAAATCTTTTTTCAATTGTTTTGTTATTTTTTTGAAAATGGGACCAAAAAATAAAAATGGATTTGGTACATGATCGTCAAGGTACGATTCGACCATTGTTCCATAACCTGTTAAATACCATAAGTTTTTGTTAGTGGATCTTTTTTCAGTGGATCTTTTTTCAGTGGATCTTTTTTTTTTTTCAGTAGATCGTACCTTAGGTTTGTTGTGCCAAGGTTTGAGAACAAAAGGGAATACGATCCTTATCTGAATACCGGTCTCGAACCAATCTTTTGGAAATGTGTTCTGAGGTGTTGGAATGCCGTGATAGTTGCAAAAAACATGCATTTCTTTTCTCCAATCCCGAAAATCTTCTGACCATTCGGGATTTTGAAATAATAACATACGAATTATATTTTTAGTGATTATTAATGAAGGTAATAGAATATATTTTCTAAAGATGGATTGGAATACTAATACAAAACTTCTGATTACTAGACCATATAGAATGCTCTCCCAGGCTTCTTCGATTTGTCTAAGTCTATCTGCATCCTCGTCTTGGTCGTCCTCTTTCTGTCTCTCTTTTTGCGCTTTCTCAAACTCCAAAAATTCTGAATTATCAGTACCGGGTTTACTGAAATAGTGTTTCAAATATTGGGAGATATCCTCGAAAAGCTCACCAAACGGGTAGTCGTGTAGTATCTCAAAAAAAATGGGGGAATGGACATGTTTATATGCTTGAAAGAAGAGGCTCGAAATTACTACTTTACGCCTTTGAGCGCGCGCAGTTCCTTTGATAAGTTCTCTGACAAAATCTGGTTCGCGTGGAAAACCAGTTATAGCAATTTCCTTGGCTTCGTCAACTTCCTCATTCTCATTTTCATTCTCATTTTCATTCTCATTTTTATTCTCAGCGATACCGGAACCGGTTTTCCCTGTTTGAATATTAAAAAGAACTATACGTTGGATTTCGTCTTCGCAACGAATCTGAGCCTCCTTTGAGGGCTGATCCATCAATGCCTCCTCGTCGTCGATTAATTGGTATAACCATCGAGGAACTTCTTTACTTATTTCGTTTATTTCACTACATAGTTTTTTATTAAAAATTGTATTCTGATTGGCAGGATTAGTCCGAATTGCGTCGAATAATAAGTTTCTTTTTCTTTTTTTTTCTTCGGAATAGCTTTTTACTTGTTCATGTTCCGGAAATAAATCAAGTTCGTCAAAATTTAAACTTGATACTGATTTTTCCGAAAATTTACTGATTAAGTGAAAAAAAAAACCCATTTCAGTTTTTACTAATTTTCTATCAAATTTATCTTTTTTCTGTTCCAATTCTGCAGGATTACTCTCAATACAAAGAAGGAGACCATGAATTTTATTTATCAAAATGGAGTTTGTTTTGTAAGTTTCATTTGTAAAAAAGGGTGAAACGCTTTTGTGGATTTCTGCACGAGCGGGTCCAGTCAAGAAAGGGTCATATATTTTAGGTAAGTATTTTTTTTTCCCCCTATCATCAGATAATCGAATTCGATGTTCCAATACATCCACAGGATGTATTTTCTTCTTATCTTTCTTATCTATCATTTTTGCCCTTTGAAATAATTCATTTCTTAGTTTATTTTTTTTTTCATTAATGGAGCTCCAATAATTAGACAATGAATTATCATTATAGGAGATTTGATCTCTTTTGAAGAGATCCATTTTTGTTTCCATGATTTTCAAAAAACTAGATAAATGAGGTGGATACGTGAAAGATATTCGTTTTTTTCCATCACTTTCACATGTTTGAAAAAAAAATTGTGAATTTTCATCTCTTACAACCCTTTCAAAGTGATCATTTCGTATATATCGCAAAGGCCTAGTCCATCTTTGATAATCGAAAAGAGTAGCTACAAGAGATCTTTCCAACGGGACGATTTTTGTCTTTTTCTGAATATTCATGTTGTTGGAAGTCTTCTCATTCTGAGAAAGATAAATAGTAATATCTTCGTCATTAGTTTCTTCCGTTTCCACATCTAGTGCAGCTTCGATTTCCTCCGTGTACCTCTCGTCGTATTCTGTCATTTCGTCAATAAAAAAATACGGGAGCGGTATTCTTCCTAAATAGAATAAAAAGATAGCAAAGGCCAAAACTACAAATATTTGCCCCACATAATTTCGCAATTGTAGGAGAATGTATTTATCAAATCTCATAGTTATCTTAGATTTGATCGAATTTTTTTGCTTTAACCACACTAATACCAATCCAATACATTTCATTAAAAAGATGTGACCAATTAACCACCCAACAAAACTACTTGTTAAGAATAACAATTTATTGTTGGATCGAAACAGATAAATGTGCATTAATCTTATTAAGATTGAACTTGGGAAAAGAAGAGGGTTTAATAACTGAAAAAAAAGATTATTAAAAAATACTTTGCAAGTCCTAAAATTACCTATTGAATTTGGATTCTTGTATCCAGAATCCGGGGTGTATTCCACACCCCAATCGTCCAAATGGTAGTATTTGTCATTTTTGTGTACATAATTCAAGAAAAAATACGGTAGAGTTAAGAATGTTAGTGTATGAGGTCTATTCAATGCCAAATGCAAAGGCCCATAATAGATCGATATGAACATCATGAGGCGTCCCGTAATAAACCCGGTTGTTGCGGCTATTTCAGTCTCGGACCCTTTTTCCATAACCCGGGCTCGAATAAGGAACAGATAAGACGGTCCTATGGAGGCTGTAGTCAGAAATCCATAATAGAGTCCGATCACAACGGTTGAATTCACTATTTTAAGGCAGAAACCTACCAAAAAATCTCGTACAAAAAAGTTATGAGTCATGCTAAAATTATCCTTTATTTTTTAAAATTAAATTGTCTTCGATCCCATTTGATCAATTTTAAGATTCGATGTGTTCTTATCAGTTTGCTTCGAAACTCCTTTATAAGCATATTCAAATTTCCTGTAAAATTTTGACTTTGTT